GGTTTCTCTCTACTATTGGTTTCGGACTAGAAACTGAAGATCAGATAAAATGTGAATCTGACAAATTTCTTTTTAATAATTCATGAAAGAGATTATCATATTCCCACAATTTTATTGATACGAAATCTAGAAATCGCCTTTTCGTTTTCGTGGTTGTAGAAGAGGTTTTTTTGTTGGAATCTTTTTTTTTTCATTTTAAAGAATTTCTTACTTATCCAATAACAAGTAACACAAGTAACAGTAGTGGATAGTATTCGATGAAAGAAAAAGAACAATGAATAAAATAATGGGAACAATCAATATTTACGAAGCACACATTGTTGTATTAGATCCAAGGGTTCTTTCTTGACCTAACTACCTAACTCGAAGTTATAATATGGAAAGACAAAATGTAGGACCTATAAAGGAAAAGATAATAGGAATTACTAGTTTTAGAATCTAATTGAACCAAAATACAAATTTTATTTTTTCGAGTGATCTGATCGTGCGATATCTTTTTTTTCTCATTCGAGATACTATGTGAATCAACCTACTATTGAATCTAATGAGTTACAATTAAAGTAAAAAGTAAAAGAAAAGATTTTATTGTTATAAGGGCACTCTTCGTTCCAAAATATAAAATAAAATGTATTCGATACAATTAAACAAGAAATGATCAAAATAGAAATGATTTTCTAATTTTGTTTCATAGTGACGCAACGAAAGTTTCATTTTTGAATGAAGTTACACGGCACAGTTCCTCTTAGTTTATTATTAGTTTACTCAAGAGTTGCTCAATGAATCTGTTGATTCGGAATCACGGTATGGGTAGATGCCACAGATAATGAATCAATTTCGTTTTATACCTCTGTCACTCTATCTTTGTTAGTGCCGTCTATACTAATTGATTGATGAATCAAAAACTTTCAATTGAACTTATTCTTTCAATTGGTATTTTTGTTTATCCTCGTATCTCGCAAAAATGGAAACTTAGGTAAGTGCTTTAGAAACATATGTATAATAAAGAACATATTTCATTTAGCTCCTTCATGCCTACTCTAACTAGTTATTTCGGTTTTCTACTAGCGGCTTCAACTATAACCTCAGTCCTATTTATTGGTCTGAGCAAGATACGACTTATTTGAAATTAATCGAATAAACAATTCATAAAGAGAAACCTTTCCGCGAGATTCCATGTATTCTATGAGTTCCTTACCGTGTCAATTACCAATTCTTGGTCATTGTGATTCATGGGCAATTCGGATTAGTATTTAGGGATAGATATTACCTCTCTTTTCCCCTTTTCAAACAAAAAAAATGAAATGATTGAAGTTTTTCTATTTGGAATCGTCTTAGGTCTAATTCCTATTACTTTGGCTGGATTATTCGTAACTGCATATTTACAATACAGACGTGGTGATCAGTTGGACCTTTGATTAATTATAATTAACATCTCTTTTTTTGATTGACCTCCTCTTTTCTTTATTCTTTAATCCACAGGAGGTCAAATTCAGATTGCTGTTCAAGTTAGTGAAGTTAGTTCAGTGAAATTCCAACTAACAAAAACGGAATCACGCTCTGTAGGATTTGAACCTACGACATTGGGTTTTGGAGACCCACGTTCTACCAAACTGAACTAAGAGCGTTTTCTTATCACAATAGATAAGACTGTAAAGAAAAGGATTCTTTTTGTAACTCCAACACATCTTGTATGCATATACTATCATATATAGTATCATAAAATGAAAAATTATGTATATCCAATTTTAATCGATCTCAATTGATTCTTCGTTACTGCTCAGAGGAGAAGTAATAGGTAGGGATGACAGGATTTGAACCCGTGACATTTTGTACCCAAAACAAACGCGCTACCAAGCTGCGCTACATCCCTTTCAATTGGTCTACAATGTCATTGTAGAGAATACTTGTCTTGTTTTCCACATCCTTATTTCCTCCATTGATATACACAATTTTTTTTTCCCATTTCTTCTTTTTTTTTTTATCATATTAACATATTATATATTAACATATAATAATAAAGGACTTATATACATATAAAATATGATATACATATAAAATATGAAACCCACCCTAAAAATGAAATCAAAATAAATGAATATTTTTGGGGAATGCTCAGGAGTAAAGAAACTTCTTTTTCTGTTTTAAGAAAAAGAAAATCTTATCTAGCGAATCTTCAATTTGAATTGGGAATTCTGTGTACAAATACAAGTGGTCCATATGATATGTATTACCATTATGTATTACAATAAATAAGGAGGATTTTAAATGCGAGATCTAAAAACATATCTTTCCACGGCACCGGTACTAAGTACTATATGGTTCGGGTCCTTAGCAGGTCTATTGATAGAGATTAATCGTTTATTCCCGGATGCGTTGACATTTCCTTTTTTTAATTAACATGAGAAGGGGTGAAGAATATTAGAGATACAATTAAATATCTGTGACTAATTCCTTTCCCCCTCCTCTTTTTTTTTCTCTTTTTTATAATTTTATAAGGGAGGACGAGTAAGAGAAAGAATAAAAGTGGATTTAAATGGATTTAACCTCAGCGAAACTCGGGTTCAGACTCGAATTAAATTAAGAATAGAAGGAAAGCGTAAATGTAAATGTTGGTCTAGTGCAAGAGTATCATACAAGATCCTTAAATTAAATACTGTACTGCGAGTAGAAATATAGTTATAAAATATAGTTATAGTTAGAAATCATTGTATTACTTATTATTTACTATTACTCTATTGATTACAACGAAATCTTTCATATCATAACATAATTGGATTTTGAGTTAGCAACTTCTATTTTTTTTTTTTCGTTACTTTCTTCGGATCGAAAATAGAAGACTTGAATGAATAAAAAAAAAAACAAAGGAGGTTCATGGCCAAGAGTAAAGATGCCCGAATAAGGGTTCTTTTGGAATGTACTAGTTGTGTACGAGACGGTGTTAATAAGGAATCAACCGGCATTTCCAGATATATTACTGAAAAAAATCGACACAATACGCCCGGTCGATTGGAATTGCGAAAATTCTGTCCCTATTGTTATAAACATACGATTCATGGGGAGATAAAAAAATAGATCGAACCGAGGAGGGCCCGTGTGTCACCCTTTCAAGGAACAGTAAAAATAATATACTAAAATAATATAGTATATAATAGTATAATATATATATAACATATATTTAAATAGAAATAAACCAAATCCTATTTCTGAATTCTAATTCATTTTTGATCCGAACGAAATAGGATTTTCGGGATAAGGAATAAACAAACCATGGATAAATCCAAGCGACCTTTTCTTAAATCCAAGCGATCTTTTCGTAGGCGTTTGCCCCCGATCCAATCGGGGGATCGAATTGATTATAGAAACATGAGTTTAATTAGTCGATTTATTAGTGAACAAGGAAAAATATTATCTAGACGAGTGAATAGATTGACTTTGAAACAACAACGATTAATTACTATTGCTATAAAACAAGCTCGTATTTTATCTTCGTTACCTTTTCTTAATAATGAGAAACAATTTGAAAGAACCGAGTCGACCGCTAGAACTACTGGCCTTAGAACCAGAAATAAATAGGCTTACTCTTCAATTGAATTCAAATTCCAATTCGAACTCAAACGCGGATTTGATGTTTTGTTCGAAAAATCTAAGAATCCAGATTTGATTGTTGTGTTGTAAGAAACAAAAATAATCGGGGAAGAAGAAGAAATCTTTTTTTTATTGAACATATTCCTTTATTTTGACGACTTTATCATATTTTATCATACTAATTTATAATCTACCTTCCCGGAGTTCATTCTCCGGGGAACTCCATTTATTTAAATCATTAAATCATTCCGGTGAATTCTTTACAATCTCTTTCTTTTATGATCTCATTGGAAATCATATAAAGACAATTCCTATTGGATATAGCTATTTGTGCAAGTATTTTACGATTAAGAAGTAACTGCCTCTTGTACAGATCGTGTATTAATCTACTATAACTATAGGATGCCCCATTCTCGTGAATTACTGCATTTATCCGAGTGATCCACAAACGACGAAAATCCCTCTTTTGCCGATCTCTATCCCGGTGAGTCGAAACCAAAGCTCTGATTTTCTGTTGAGTACTAGTTCGAGTAAGTCTTGAATGGGCTCCTCGAAAGCTTGATGTAAATAAACGAAGTTTTGTTCTACGTCTACGAGCTATATATCCTCGTCTAGTTCTGGTCATTGAATAAATGAAACTTTGATGAATAACTAATTGATTTCCTTTCTTTCAGTTATCCTTGTACCCTTTCCTGGTCTAGTAATAACAAAGCAGATTCTTCCAATGTATAAAATAAAAATTCCAATGGCTTTTGCTACTATAACCTTCCCGACCACGATTTTTTTTTTCTTTTTTCTATGCATTTCACCTCGAAATAAGAAATTGTATTGATACTAGGTATCAAAAACATAGTAAATTAAATAAAAAAGTAGTAAATTTGAAATTAAATGGATAAAGAAATAGTGGGTTCCATCGTTTCTATGGTTACTTCTTAAACGGTGAGGTCCTTTCTATACACCGGAGCTCCTTCCTTCATTTAATAAATCTTATTGGTAACTTGTACAGTTCACACTCTTTGGCTCTACCCATGAATTATCCAGTAATAGGTCTTTCACAATGAGATCTATCTATACAGTAACGGTATTTAATTATGAAGGTTAGCTAAGTAGCTGACCCTGTTAGTCCGTTCTTGCAAGAGTGGGAGCCTAATCTTAATCTTTCTGCTTATTTTCCCCGCTTAATGGATAACTCTTTTGCCAATGGGGAATTGCTTATCATCTTAAATTTAGGTGATTGTATTTGCACCGACGGAAACCATAAATTTCATACACAATACATAATAGGGGAATATGATAGATCTTTTTATTTTTTTTTTTTAGTTTAGATAGTGAATGGAGTTCTTCCATTCTATTCTATTCACTGGTACTGATCATTGATAGGGGAAAAGTTGTTTTTCGTCCCAGTCCATGATCTGAACGAGTCGCACATACACCCTAGTACATGTTCCTCGGCGCTGAGGACACCCCCGAAGAGCGGGGGATTTCGTGACATTTCTGATTGGCTGTCTTGTGTTTCTAATAAGTTGTTTAATAGTTGGCATGCTGAATCATATACATAATGGACTGGTTTAGATCGATCCTAACCGGATGATTATGAATTACCCCCATTTTCTTTAATTTAATGAAAATGAAACCCGGTAAGAAAATCTCAAATCACGGATTTGCACGAAATCCTTTCTTTTTTCATTGAACCGCTACAAGATCAACAATTCCATGAGTTTGGGCTTCTGTTGCTGACATAAAAACATCCCTTTCCAGGTCTTCGGATACAACCCATAAGGGTTTGCCCGTTCTTTGTACATAAACCTTTGTGATGATTTCGCGCAGTTTCAGTAGTTCTTCCGCTTCCATGACAAATTCTCCCGCTTGTGCCTCATAAAAAGCGGCAGCCGGTTGATGGATCATTACCCTGATGATATAACATAATAAATGATTTCTTTATCTCGTATGATGAGTCGAAGAGAAGAGATAAAGAATAACAAGAAAAAAAAAGATAGAATTGAACAACCGTACAGGCATCTTTTGCGAATTGCATACGGCTCTACAATGGATTTACTTTTACTGCCATCGAAAAATGTAGGATCTATCAGATCCAGATCGGTAAATGATCCAATTACCACCCTTCCTTTCGGAGGAGTTAAAAAATACTATGATGGCTCCGTTACGTTATATATTTATTTCCTCTATGATTCAGCAATCCCAAAGTTTCTTTTTGATCCGATCAAAGAAAATAAGAAAGAAATAAGAATAAGATTATTTTTGATTTTCGTACCCTTTCATAACATAAATATTGTTAAGAGCCTTCCGGTGTGAAAACAAAAAGTTTGTGACGCTGAAATGGACTCCCGATAGATAAGATAAAATCGGAAATACCCTTTTTCTCATACTCCTCTTTCGATACATAATCTAATGTTTTGAAAAAAAAAAAATAATAAAGAATTTTCTCATATCGAATTCGAAGTGCCATGCTATTATTACCATATTTCATATGGCGAAGGCATAGTCTGCTTTTTTCTATCAAATAAAAAACTCATTGGCGCCAAGCGTGAGGGAATGCTAGACGTTTGGTAATTGTTCCTCCGACCAGGATAAAAGATCCCATTGAAGCGGCTAATCCTAGGCATATTGTATGTACTTCTGGTGGCACAAATTGCATAGTATCATAAATCGCTATTCCGGGTAGTACCCATCCGCCAGGAGAATTTATAAAAAAATACAGATCTTTGTTTTCATCCTCTATACTGAGATATATCATAAGACCAATAAGTTGATTCGAGATCTCGCTCTCAACCTCTTGGCCTAAAAAAAGTAATCTTTCTCGATAAAGTCGGTTGATTAGGATAAAATTGTATCCCTCAGGAACCGTACATGCACCTTTTGATGCATACGGTTCAAAAAAAAAATCGCGAAAAAAAAAAGAATCAATGTGTAGATTCCAGCCCTCTTATTTTTTTTCATAGCAAGCTCTTTCTAAAACGAGGGGGCTTTTTCTTATATTTTTCAAGAAAGATGAGTTTTGACCCTTCCATATAATTATAATATATATATATAAATATATAATATATAAAATATATATATATAAAAAAGAATTCATTAAACTTATCGAACTAACTTATCATTGATGTATTGTTTCATCGAGATCCGATCCAAATCACGATGTCATTTTCTTGTTTCTAAATGGGCCTTCTTAATTTTTTTAGGTTTATGCTCTACTCCGGGTAAAGATCCGATCGACTTTGATTTGCACATATAGGACAAATGCCCCCAATACCACTTCTTTTTACTACAACTTCTTTTTTTTTTTTTATTTATTTCATGTCTTCACCAAATATTCGATGCATTCATCATTCATCCTATTACTCGATTGATTAACAGTTTGAGATCACTCCTATTTCGATTTATAAAGAAAGTCATTTATGATACAATGATACAATATAGTAATCATATATTACCGATTGGGTTTTTTATAAACGGAGCCTGTATACTTCATTTTATTGATCTAACTAAGCCAACCATAAATTATTTGATAATATTAATCTGGATCCCCCCCCAAAAAAATGGATCTAATTGAACTTCACGCTCCAAATTGTTGATGATTCAATCAATCTTTCTTGGGCGAAACAGAGGATATCTCGATCGAGGGAGAGAACGGGAAAATACCATATGACCCAATATATCTGACAAGCCGCACTATACGTCAATCCAAGATAGATCGTCCTCTCCAGGATTTCGAAAAGGCACTTTTGGAACACCAATAGGCATAAAATAACAGAAAAAAGAATTTAGTACTATATTTCACTTTGGTATGGAAACGTAACAATGAGTTTATTGTCTTCATAATATTGGCTTTCATCATATTTTATCCTTAGATTGGATAAGTTTATAAAAGAAGACAGAATGAATAAAGGAAAATTT